CGAACAGGCATGAATACAGCATCTATAGGATAACTTCCATCTTGAAAGGTATGTGGCATTTTGATAAGATATCCCCGATTTCTCTCGATTTCTAATCCAATACACAAATTAATGGGTTCTGCTAAGCTAGCTATATGTTGTGTATTGTCGACGATTTCCACATAAGGCGGTAAGATCATATCTTGAGCAGTTACATATCCAGGGCCCATGGCGCAAATCGACGCGCTACAAGTTCCATATAGATTACTTCTCAATACAATTTCTTTCAAATTCATTATAATTTCGTGGACCGATTCTTGAATACCCGTTATAGTCGAATATTCATGCGGGACATTCTCAGATTTTACGCGTGTGATACATGTTCCTTCTATTTCTCCAAGCAAAGCTCTTCTCATCGCAATGCCTATTGTGTCGGCCTGTCCTTTCATAAGTGGAGACAGAATAAAGCGCCCGTAATAAAGACGTTTACTGTCTGTTCTGGATTCAACACACTTCCACTGCAGCGTCCGAGTAGATACTGTTACTTTCTCTCGAACCATAGTAATAATATTTTATTTGATTTAATTATTTATTTCTCTTGTTTCTCTTGAAATTTCTTCACTCTTCATTTCTACACACGTCTTTTTTTGGGGGGTCTACAGCCATTATGTGGCATGGGGGTTACATCCCGCACAAAAGTTAATAGTATACCACTTCTACGAATAGCTCGTAATGCGGCGTCTCTTCCGAGACCGGGACCTTTTATCATGACTTCGGCTCGTTGCATACCTTGATCTACTACTGTACGAATAGCATTTGCCGCTGCAGTTTGAGCGGCAAAGGGCGTCCCCCTTCTCGTACCCTTGAATCCACAAGTACCGGACGAGGACCAGGAAACGACCCGACCCCGTACATCTGTAACGGTGACAATAGTATTATTGAAACTTGCTTGAACATGAATAACTCCCTTTGGTATTCTACGTGCACTTTTACGTGAACCAATACGTACATTTTTACGTGAACCAATTCTCGGTATAGCTTTTGCCATATTGTAGCATCTCATAAATATGAGTCAGAAATATATGGAATATATCCATTTGATGTCAAAACAGATTCTTTATTTGTACGTTTATTCCTTTGGTGAGTCTGATTATCCTTGTCTTTGTTTATGTCTCGGGTTAGAGCAAATTACTCTAATGCGCCCCCGTCTGCGGATTAGTCGACATTTTTCACAAATTTTACGGACGGAAGCTCTTATTTTCATATTTTTCATTCCTTATCTTAATTCTGAATCTACTTCTTGGTAGAAAATAAGTTTCTTGCAATTTTTCATCTCGAATCGTATTGAATAAAAACCACCTAATCTTTCGAATCCTTGTTTCGGAGTCGATAAATTATACGTCCTCTAGTTGAATCATAACGACTTACTTCAATTTTGACTTTATCTCCTGGCAGTATCCGTATAAAACTACGTCGGATCTTTCCTGAAACATAACCTATAATCAGATCTTCATTATCTAACCGAACCCGGAACATGCCATTGGGAAGCGATTCGGTAATTAAACCCTCATGAATCCATTTTTGTTCTTTCATTTCAGGTAAAGCCCCCTTGAAGTATCAACTAATGTAAGAGAAACGATATTAGACAACTCACCCCTTTCTTTTTTTTTTTACAAATAGGAAGAGGTTTCGGATCCCATTTGGATATTAAAAGGATTACCATATATAACATAAAATTTCTCCGCCGATTCTTTCTAGTCGAGCCTCCCGGTCTGTCATTATACCTCGAGAAGTAGAAAGAATTACAATCCCCATTCCACCTAAAATTCTAGGAATTCGTTGAGAGTTAGAATAGATTCGTAGACCGGGTCGGCTGATCCGTTTTAAATTTAAAAAATTTCTACAGGTATGGGGTCTTTTCCTATTCCTTCTATTATGTCGTAGGGTTAAAACCAAAAAATTTTTGTTTTTTTCTCGATGTTTTCGGACGTTTTCGAGAAAACCTTCTCGGAAAAGTATTTTAACAATATTTTCGGTAATATTAGTAGATGCTATGCGAACAACTCTTTTTCTATCCATATCCGCATTTCGTATAGAGGTTATTATCTCAGCAATAGTGTCTCTACCCATGATGAAGTAAAATTTTTGGTGCCTCAAAATTGGATCTAATTAACATGTTTTTTTATTGGTTTATGAATATGAATTTTTCAAGGTATATGCGTGAGACATAATCTAGGAATTAATCTAGTTCTTAATCTATTTATCTATTTCTTTTCAAAGATCCCAAAGATATCAGGCTCCCATTTTATAATACCTCGGGAGCTAATGAAACTATTTTAGTAAAATTGAATTGTCTCAATTCGCGGGGGATTGCACCAAAAATTCGAGTTCCTTTTGGATTTCCTTCTTGATCAATCACAACTGCAGCATTGTCATCATATCGTATTATCATACCGCTGTCACGTTTAAGTTCTTTACAGGTACGAACAATTACAGCTCTTACTACTTCTGATTTTTCTAGGGGCATGTTTGGTACTGCTTCTTTGATCACAGCAACAATAACGTCACCAATATGAGCATATCGGCGATTACTAGCTCCTAGGATTCGAATACACATTAATTTTCGAGCCCCGCTGTTATCCGCTACATTTAAATGGGTCTGAGGTTGAATCATATGAAGTTTTGAGTCTATTCTTCCACTGCAAAGGATGAAGAAAATAAAAGAAATATTGTTTGTCAAAAAAAAGAAACCTGCGGTTTTCTTTCATTCCCAAGACTCATTTGTGTTGGTTCTACATTTTTATCCCGAAATAATAAATTGAGTTCGTATAGGCATTTTGGATGCTGCTATTAAAATCGCCCTTCTAGCTATATTTTCAGTTACTCCGCCCATTTCATATAGTATTCGCCCGGGTTTAACAACAGCTACCCAATATTCAGGGGATCCTTTCCCCGAACCCATACGTGTTTCGGCGGGTCTTATTGTAACTGGTTTGTCTGGAAATATACGGACCCATATTTTTCCACCACGGCGTGCATTTCGTGTCATTGCTCGTCGACCCGCTTCGATTTGTCTAGATGTGATCCAAGCAGGCTCAAGCGCCTGAAGAGCATATTTACCGAAACAAATATGATTACCTCGATAAGATATTCCCTTCATTCGTCCTCTATGTTGTTTACGGAATCTAGTTCTTTTGGGGTTATAATTGATGGTTGTTTCGGAAGTCCATCTCTACTACAGAACTGGACGTGAGAGTTTCTTCTCATCCAGCTCCTCGCGAATAAAAGGATTCAAAATGGAATTGCAATTAATTTGCATAGATATTAGAACATTTTTAGAAAAAATTGGATAAAAAATCGTTTTTTTTTTTTTGAACGTCCTATTAAATCTTTATTTTCTTTTGTCTTTTATCCAGGTTTACCAATTCAAATTCAAAAAAAATTATCGCGGGCGAATATTGACTCTTGCAATCTCTATTTCAGTCCTAGCACTTGTTCGTCATTTCTCCGAATAGATGAATTGATTTCCGGTTCATTTCGCCATCCCAACGAGTGAATCATTAAGATTCATTTGTTCAATAAAATCTTTTGCATTCACAGGTTCCTTCGTCCCCACCACTTCGTACTAAATGGTTAGGTCAGAATTCTACAACGAAGCTTCTAATCCAATTTATCCTTGAGTCAATCTTCTTAGTCTTTATTGGCTCGAAGCTCTTGAGTTTTTTCTTCTATAATCTATAAGAAGGATTCATTTAATATTTCATTATGGATGAATCAATTAGTATTGATGCTTTATTACACTGTCTTTTATGAGAGGACTCCTAGACCTTACATATTGGAATTCTATATCATTGATACTTTTTTCTTTCTTTCTCTCACCCTTCCATTTATCCACACTCTTGTTCTGTATTTTGTTTTAAACTTAGAATTCATTAAAGTTTAATTGTAAAAAAATTTCAGTTGCTACAAAGATATGACCGATTTGGCATATCTTGACAGGTTCTTTAGATCCAGATAATATGAAGCGATGGGTTGGTTTTCATACTACTGGGCCGGTCTTTTTTTAATCCCAACCCCCTAAAACCAACGAGTCACACACTAAGCATAGCAATTATATCAAAACAAAAGGTCAATCTAATTTTTATTCAACCCTATAGAATTAAAAGAATTAAAGAATTCGGAATTTGTTTGATTGGCCAGAAAAAGAATGAATGAGTTTCCCCCTTTTTGTTCTATCGACGGAAAAACAATGAAAGTTTTGTTATTCCTCTCCCTTGTCTATAAAAATCCAAATTTTGATGCCTAATACCCCATAGATAGTCCGAACTGTATAGGAACAATAATCAATTTTAGCGCGAATGGTTTGTAGGGGAACCCGACCTTCTCTGATCCATTCGACACGTGCAATTTCTTTTCCGTCGATACGCCCTGCAATTTGTACTTGAATTCCTTTTGTATCTGCTTGTTCAGTCAATTCAATAGCCTTTTTCATTGCTTTTCGAAATGAAACTCTATTCTTTAATTGCCCAGCTATAAATTCTGCAAGAATATTAGGATTTCCATAAGGTTTTGCAATTCTTGTGATAGCAATGTTAAGTTTTCGGTTCACATAATGAAATTCGTTTTGTAGATTCATCTGTAATTCTTCGATTCCTCGCGGTCTACTTTCGATTAATAACTTCGGGAACCCCATAAAGATTATGACCTGGATCAAATCGATTCTTTTTTGAATCTCTATGCGGGCAATTCCCTCGGCACCGGAGGATATTCTCATATTCTTTTGAACATAATTTTTGATAAAATCTCTTATTTTTTGATCTTCTTGTAGACCCTCAGAATAATTTTTTGGTTGTGCAAACCAAAGGGAATGATGGCTTTGGGTTGTACCAAGTCGGAAACCAAGTGGATTTATTTTTTGTCCCATACTACCTCACTATTATACGCATCATCATATACCATAGTTGTCTTTTTCCATCTAGGGTTTTTTAACGAATAGAAAGATATCTCTTCATCTTCATCTA